AATGAATTGCCTGACAAAAGGGTTATCTTGATAGGATAAATCATATAATTTTTAATTATATTCATTAATATTTTATTATATATAAAATTATATTTAATAGAATTAAACTATTTCCAAAAGAATCAAAAACTTTTATGCCTCATACACTAAAATATATAAAATTTAAAAAGATAAGCTAATTAAGCTTTTAGGTTCATACCCTACATATAAAGGTTTTAATCCTTTTCTTTTTAATTTTAAAAAATTCTTATAAAATATTATTTTTAACAACATTATTTTTAGGAACTTTAATCAGAATTTGTTCATCTTCTTGACTAAGAGTTTGAATAGGATTAGAAATTAATTTATTATCTTTTATCCCTTTAATAATAAAATCAAATAATTTATTTTCTTCTGAAGCTTCCTTAAAATACTTCCTTACACAAGCCCTAGCATCTAGAATATTACTTTTTTCTATTATTTTTTTTTTTATTATTTACTTTAAAAATACATCAATTACTTCTATTAATTTTATAAATATAATTATATCTTCCACCTTTATAATAAAAATTGGAATATCTCCTTTCCATTTTTGATTTCCTATTGTTATAGAAGGGTTGAGATGAATTAACAATTTAATCTTAATGACTTGACAAAAAATTGCACCAATTATTTTATTATCTTATTGTTTAAATTTTTACCTTTTTATTATTTCTATTTTTTTATCTTCTATTTTTAGTAGAATCAACGGATTAAACCAAACTTCCATACGTAAATTATTAGCATATTCCTCTATCAATCATTTAGGATGAATAACTGCAAGAATCTTAATTAATGAAAATATTTGAATAATTTATTTCTTATTTTATTCTTTTTTAACTATTTCAATCATTTTTATCTTTAACACCTTTAAAATTTTTAATTTAAATCAAATTTTTTCATTTTTAAATTTTAAAAATTTAATTAAAACTTTTATTTTCATCCCACTTCTTTCATTAGGGGGATTACCTCCATTTTTAGGATTTTTCCCAAAATGAATAGTAATTGAAAGATTAATAATAAATAATTATCTTTTATTATCATTAATCTTAATTTATTTCACTTTAATTACCCTTTACTTTTATTTACGAATTTCTTATTCTTCCTTAATTTTAAACTATAATGAAATAAATTGAAATTATAAACAATTTTATAATAATAAAAATTTTAAATTATTAAGAATTTTTTTATACACAAATTTAATAGGGTTAATATTTATTAATATACTCTCCTTTATTTTTTAAAAATTTTAAGTTAAAAAACTATTAACCTTCAAAGTTAAAAATAAAAGTATTATACTCTTTTAAATTTTAAAATCTTAATAAAATATATTTATTCCTTTAGAATTGCAGTCTAATATCATTATTGAATATAAGATTAACACAAAAAAATTTTAAAATAAACAACAAAATAATGAAAAATATTAAATTTTTAATATGATGATTAAAGAAAAATTATTTTCATATATAGATTTACAATCTATTACTTTTATCAGCCATTTAATCTAACAAAAAAAATTTTTGCAACAATGACTTTTTTCTACAAACCATAAAGATATTGGAACCCTTTATTTTATTTTCGGAGCTTGATCTGGAATAGTTGGTACTTCTCTTAGTATATTAATTCGAGCTGAATTAGGTCACCCAGGAACTTTAATTGGAGATGACCAAATTTACAATGTTATTGTTACAGCTCATGCATTTATTATAATTTTTTTTATAGTTATACCTATTTTAATTGGAGGATTTGGAAACTGACTTGTTCCTTTAATGCTCGGAGCTCCAGATATAGCTTTTCCTCGAATAAATAACATAAGTTTTTGACTTTTACCGCCTTCTCTTACTCTTCTTCTTTCAAGTTCTATCGTAGAAAATGGAGCAGGAACCGGATGAACAGTATACCCCCCCTTATCAGCAAGAATTGCACATAGAGGTGCCTCAGTAGATCTTGCTATTTTCTCTCTTCATCTTGCAGGAGTTTCTTCGATTTTAGGATCAGTAAATTTTATTACAACAGTAATTAATATGCGATCAAGAGGAATTACCCTAGACCGAATACCGTTATTTGTGTGATCTATTGTTATTACTACAGTTCTACTTCTTCTTTCATTACCAGTATTAGCTGGAGCTATCACAATACTATTAACTGACCGAAATTTAAATACTTCATTTTTTGACCCAGCTGGTGGAGGTGATCCTATTCTTTACCAACATCTATTTTGATTTTTTGGTCACCCAGAAGTTTATATTCTAATTCTACCAGGATTTGGAATAATTTCTCATATTATTAGTCAAGAAAGAGGTAAAAAGGAAACATTTGGTACCTTAGGCATAATTTATGCTATATTAGCTATTGGCCTTTTAGGTTTTATTGTATGAGCACATCATATATTTACAGTAGGAATAGACGTTGATACTCGAGCTTACTTTACTTCAGCTACTATAATTATTGCGGTTCCAACAGGTATTAAAATCTTTAGCTGACTAGCAACATTACATGGAACACAAATTAATTACTCCCCTTCTATGCTCTGAGCTTTAGGTTTCGTATTTTTATTTACAGTAGGTGGAATTACAGGAGTAATCTTAGCAAATTCATCAATCGACATTATTCTACATGACACTTATTACGTAGTTGCTCATTTTCATTATGTTCTTTCTATAGGAGCGGTATTTGCCATTATAGCAGGATTCGTCCACTGATACCCTTTACTTACAGGACTATCTTTAAATGAAAATTGACTTAAAACCCAATTTTTAATTATATTTTTTGGAGTAAATTTAACATTTTTCCCACAACACTTCCTTGGATTAGCTGGTATACCCCGACGATACTCTGATTATCCTGACGCCTATACTTCATGAAACATTATTTCTTCGATTGGTTCTACAATTTCTATAATTGGTACACTATTTTTCATTTTTATTATCTGAGAAAGAATGGTGACTCACCGAAACCAAATTTTCCCCCTACAATTTAATTCTTCTATTGAATGATACCAAAACCTCCCTCCAATGGAACACTCATATAATGAACTTCCTATCCTAACTAACTAAACTTACAAATATTTTTTATTTATTATAAATTTCTAATATGGCAGAATAGTGCAATGAATTTAAGCTTCATAAATAAAGAAATTTTCTTTTATTAGAAAATAAATGACAACATGATCAGCCCTAGGACTTCAAGACAGTAACTCTCCAATTATAGAACAATTAAATTTTTTTCATGACCACTCACTTCTAATTTTAATTTTAGTAACCTCATTAGTAGGATACTTAATAGGAACACTATTTTTCAACAAATTAAACAATCGATTTTTACTTCATGGACAAACTATCGAAATTATTTGAACAATTCTACCAGCAATTGTACTTTTATTTATTGCTTTCCCCTCTCTTCGAATTTTATATTTACTGGATGAAATTAATCTACCTTCAATTTCCATTAAAACTATTGGACATCAATGATACTGAAGATACGAATATTCTGACTTTAAAAATATTGAATTTGATTCATATATAATTCCCTCAAATGAAATAAACATTGATTCATTTCGTTTATTAGATGTAGATAATCGAGTAATCTTACCCATCAATAACCAAATCCGTATCTTAGTAACAGCCACTGATGTCCTTCATTCATGAACAGTTCCTTCCTTAGGGGTTAAAATTGATGCTAATCCAGGACGATTAAATCAAACAAACTTTTTTATTAATCGACCTGGACTCTATTACGGCCAATGTTCAGAAATCTGTGGAGCAAACCACAGATTTATACCAATTGTAATTGAAAGAACACCTACTAACTACTTTATTAAATGAATCTCTAACATTTAAAATCTTCTAACCATTAGATGACTGAAAAGCAAGTAATGGTCTCTTAAACCAAAATATAGTAAATTAGTAAATACTTCTAATGAAAATAAAAAATTAGTTAAACAAAAATAACATTAGCTTGTCAAGCTAAAATTATCTTTTAAAAGATATTTTTTAATTCCACAAATATCACCTATAATATGATTTTTATTATTCTTTTATTTCATTATTTTATTTTTATTATTTAATATCTTGAATTATTTTAACTTCTCTCCTTCTTTTTCATTAGAAAAAACCGAAAATAAAAAAATTACTAATTTAAAAAAGTCTTTAAATTGAAAATGATAATAAATTTATTCTCTATTTTTGACCCCTCAACTAATATTTTTAATCTTTCTCTAAATTGAATAAGTTCATTTTTAGGGTTATTAATATTCCCTATAATTTTTTGATTCCTACCTTCCCGCCTCTCCCACTTTTGAAATAAAATTTTTTTTACATTACACAAAGAATTTAAAACTTTAATTGGACCTAACAGCTTCAATGGAACTACATTAATATTTATTTCCCTTTTTACATTTATTTTATTTAATAATTTTTTAGGATTATTTCCCTACATCTTTACTAGAACAAGACACATAACAATTACCTTATCTTTAGCTTTACCTTTATGACTCAGATTTATATTATTTGGATGATTAAATAACACTAAACATATATTTGCCCATTTAGTTCCTCAAGGGACTCCCCCTGTCCTAATGCCTTTCATAGTTTTAATTGAAACAATTAGAAATGTAATTCGACCAGGAACTTTAGCAGTTCGTCTGTCAGCCAACATAATTGCAGGCCATTTATTATTAACCCTACTGGGTAACACAGGAAACTCTTTATCCACAATTTTCATTTCTTTATTAATCTTAGTTCAATTATTACTACTTATACTAGAATCAGCTGTCGCTATTATTCAGGCTTATGTATTTACTATTTTAAGCACATTATACTCTAGAGAAATCCTTTAACTTATTTTTATATTTAATGATAACACACGCAAACCACCCATTTCATTTAGTTAACTATAGCCCATGACCCCTTACAGGAGCCATCGGAGCAATAATATTAACTGCCGGCCTAACGAAATGATTCCATCAATATGACCCAACTTTATTTATTCTTGGAAATATCGTTACAATTTTAACCATAATTCAATGATGACGAGATGTATCTCGAGAAGGAACCTTCCAAGGACTACACACCCTACCAGTAACACTAGGCTTACGATGAGGAATAATTTTATTTATTATCTCAGAAGTATTCTTTTTTATTAGTTTTTTTTGAGCTTTTTTTCATAGTAGACTTTCCCCAACTATCGAATTAGGAAAAATATGACCACCAGTAGGTATTATTGTTTTTAACCCATTCCAGGTTCCTTTATTAAATACTGCAATTTTATTATCTTCAGGAGTTACGGTAACATGAGCTCATCATAGTCTTATAGAAAATAATCACTCACAAACTACCCAAGGTTTATTTTTTACAATTATATTAGGAATTTATTTTACAATTCTTCAAGCCTATGAATATTCTGAAGCATCCTTTACCATTGCAGATGCCGTATATGGTTCTACTTTTTTTATAGCTACAGGATTCCACGGATTACATGTTTTAATTGGAACAACTTTTTTACTTGTCTGTCTTATTCGACATTTACAAAATCATTTTTCTAAAAATCATCACTTTGGTTTTGAAGCTGCAGCCTGATACTGACATTTTGTGGATGTAGTATGATTATTCCTATTTATCTCTATCTATTGATGAGGTGGATAAATATTAATAAAAAATTTTATAAATAAAAATCTATTAATTTAATTTATATAGTATAAAAAGTATATATGACTTCCAATCATAAGGTTTAAAAAATTTAATATAAATAATCGCAAATTTATTTATTTCAGCTTTTTTCATTTTTTTAATTTCTAATATCGTAATACTTATTTCATCAATACTATCAAAAAAAAAAAATAAAGATCGAGAAAAATTATCTCCCTTTGAATGCGGATTCAATCCTATTAACTCTTCCCGCCTTCCCTTTTCAATTCGATTTTTTTTAATTGCCATCATTTTCTTAATTTTTGATGTAGAAATTGCTCTTATTCTCCCAATAATTATCACATTCAAAACAGCCAATTTAATAATTTGAACTATAACTAATTTAATTTTTATTATTATTTTAATTTTAGGGTTATATCATGAATGAAATCAAGGGTCTTTAAACTGAACCTTCTAAAAAATAATTTTAAAAACAAAAATAATTTAATTTTTAAGAATATAGTTAAATATAACATTTGATTTGCATTCAAAAAGTATTAGAATCGTCTAATTATTCTTAACCCCTTATTTATTTATAAACCAAAAAAAAATTATATTAATTTATAAATTAAAATTTTAAGTACTATTGCCTTTAAATAAATTATATAAATAAGAAGCAAAAAATTTGTGATTAGTTTCGACCTAATTTTTGATATTAAATTATCCTTATTTTGTTTAATTGAAACCAAAAAGAGGTTTATCACTGTTAATGATAAAATTGAACTTTAAAAGTTCCAATTAAAGAAATATGTAGATCAAGAAAAAGCTGCTAACTTTGTTCTTTAATGGTTTAATTCCATTTATATTTCTTTTTATATAGTTTAATTTAAAACATTATATTTTCATTATAAAAATAAAGATATTTTTCTTTTATATACTATTTTAACTTATTTAAGAATTAAAAAAATTTCCCCAGCTGCTTCAAAACTATGCTCTTTATAAGCTACTTAAATTTAAATAAAATTTAATTAACTAATTAAAATTAATATAACTAAAATTAATGATAAAACTCAAAAACAAAATAACATCAAATGAATTTTTAAATTATTAAATTGAATAAATTGAAAGATTTTAGACAATTTAATAAAATAATTAAATAAATGCTGCACTCCAAAATATTCAATTCATCCTTGGTCAATGTACTTATAAAGACTAAACCCTATATTTAAAGGAATTTTACTAACCCCTAATGTAGAAAGTACAGGTAAAAATCATATAGAACTAGAAAAAAAAGAAAAAAAATAAAAACTTAATGATTTATTTAAAGAAAAAAAAGATACAAAAGAACCTAAATAACCCAATAACCCTCCAATAATACAAGTAAATAAAATTGATAATTTATAAGGCAAAGTAAGACAAATTATAAAAGAAAAAGGAAAAATTAACCAATTTATTATAGACCCTCCAATAATAGCAAAAATCAACAATCCTACCATTCTTTTTGACATTACTAAACTAGAATCATTTAGAATATTTATAGGACTTTGATTTATATCTATAACAAATAAGTAATAAAACAATCGAAAGGAATAACTAACAGTTAAACCGGTAGAAAAAAAAAATAAAAAAAAAATAAATAAATTCATATAAGAAACTAACACTATCTCTAAAATTAAATCTTTTGAATAAAACCCCGCTAAAAAAGGAAACCCACATAAAGCCAAATTAGCAATATTTAAACAAGAAATTGTAAAAGGCATGTAAATAGAAAACATCCCTATATCACGAATATCTTGAGAATTCTTTATATTATGAATAATAGCCCCGGCACACATAAATAACAGGGCCTTAAATAAAGCATGCGTCAATAAGTGAAAAAAAGCTAATTTAAAAAACCCCAAAGATAAAATTGCCATTATTAAACCCAATTGTCTTAAAGTAGAAAGAGCAATAATTTTTTTTAAGTCAAACTCAAAATTAGCCCCCAAACCAGCTATAAACATTGTTAAACAGGAAACCAATAATAAAAACTGACCCATTCAAGTCTCAAAAAATAAATTATTAAAACGAATTAATAAATAAACCCCTGCTGTTACCAATGTAGAAGAATGAACTAAAGCAGATACCGGAGTAGGGGCAGCTATTGCTGCTGGAAGTCAAGAAGAAAAAGGGATCTGGGCTCTTTTAGTTATTGCAGCAAAAATAACCAACCCACAAATAACAGTCATCTCTAAATCCTGTTTTATAAAATCTAAATAAAATAAAAAATTTCAACTTCCATAATTTAATATTCAAGCAATGGCTATTAAAAAGGCAACATCCCCTAACCGGTTAGACAAAGCTGTCAGTATCCCAGCATTAAAAGACTTAATATTTTGATAATAAATTACTAAACAATAAGAAACTAACCCTAACCCATCTCACCCCAACAAAATTCTAATTAAATTAGGACTTAAAATAAGCATTATTATAGAAAAAACAAATAACAACACTAAAATAATAAAACGATTTAAAAATAATTCCCCTGCTATATAATCCTTTCTATAATAAATAACTAAAGCAGAAATAAAAAGAACAAAAGATATAAAAAAAAGTCTAATTCAATCAAAAATTAAAACTCTAACTATTATAGTTCTATTAATTCTAAAAATTTCCCACTCAAAAAAATAAACCAAATCATAAACTATAAAATAAACACCTAAAAAAAAAGTAACCGATCTAATAAATATTAAAAAAATAAAAGCTAAAAAACAAATAGAAATAAATTCCACAATTTAAAATAAAGTATATTTATATCTTTGATACCACAAATCAAAATTTTTATTAAACTATTTAAATTTAAACAAGTTAAAAAGCCAGATTTAAATCAAAATCACTATAAATTCTCTTTTTAAAATTAATAAATTTAAAGGAAATCAATGCAAAAATAAAATTAAATACTCCCGACTTAAAGCAAAAGAAAAAGAATAATTCCCCAAATTAAACTTACCGTGTTGACAAAAAGAATAAAGATACAAAGAATAAGCCGCTCTAAAGAAAGAAATAAAAACTAATAAAACTATTAATATTTTAGACCAACCTACAATACTATTTAACAATCCAATTTCTCCTAATAAATTAATAGTGGGAGGAGCAGCTATATTTCTAGCACACAACAAAAATCATCACATAGCTACACTAGGTATAAAACTTAATATTCCTTTATTAATTATTAAACTTCGACTTCCCAACCGTTCATAAAATAAATTAACTAAAAAAAATAAACCAGAAGAACAAAGGCCATGAGCAATCATTAAAGAGTAAGAAAACCCCCAGCCCCATCTTATTAAAACTATTAACCCACCAATAACCAAACTTATATGCGCAACAGAAGAATAAGCCACTAACGCCTTTAAATCAATCTGACGTAAACAAATTAATCTAACTAAAAATCCCCCCACTAAACTGAAAATTATTCAAATAATATTTAAAGATAAAGAAATACTAATAATAACAGAAAATACCCGAATTAATCCATACCCCCCTAATTTTAATAACACCCCTGCAAGAATTATAGACCCTGCAACTGGAGCTTCAACATGAGCTTTAGGCAACCATAAATGAACAAAATACATAGGCATTTTAACTAAAAATGCAAAAACCAAAAAAAAATATATAAAAATACTATTTAAATTAAACTCTTTTAAAAGTAAAAAGTTTAAAGTAAAAAAATTTTCAAATATATAAAATAAAATTATTAATAAAGGAAGAGATGCAAATAATGTATAGAAAAGTAAATAAAGACCCGCTTGTAAACGCTCTGGCTGATACCCCCACCCAAAAATTAAAAACATAGTAGGAATTAAACTACTTTCAAAAAATACATAAAATATAAATAAATTTAAAGTTCTAAACGTAAGTACTAACAGAATTAATAAAACTAAAATATTAAATAAAAAATAATTATAATTTAAATTTATAATTTTAACTATTCTTCTTGACATAATTATTAAAGCACAAATCCAGATGCTAAGTAACACTAACCCAAATGATAATAAATCTAACCCAAAATATAATTCAACATTAAATATATGAAAATTAAAATTTAAAAAACATATTATTATCATTAAAAAAAAAAATATATTTTGAACCATTCAAAATATATTTTTAAAAAAACAAATTGGTATTATAAATATTAAAAACAAAAAAACTTTTAACATTGTAAAAATGAATAACTTAAAAAATAATCATTCCCATGAGACCGAATTATTGCAACTAAAATTGACAACCCTAAAACACCCTCACAAACTCTAAACACTAAAAAAAATATTCTAAAATACTGTTCAAAATTAAAAAAATTTAAATAAAAAAATAAAAAAACAAATAAACTTAAAACTATAAACTCTAATCTTAACAAAACATTTAATAAATGCTTATAAGAAAAAATAAAAGAAAAAACACCCAAAAAAAATATAAAAAAAAAAGTAATAATTAAAATTGTTATCATTTTATTTAAATAGTTTAATAAAAACATTGGTCTTGTAAATCAAAAATAAAAATATATTTTTTTTTAAATAAATCAGAAAAAAATAATATTATTCATCTTTAATCCCCAAAATTAATATTTTAATTAAACTATTTTCTGATTTTATCATACAAAATTTAATAATTTTAATAATAATCATTTCTTCTTTTTTATTTTTCTCTATAAATCACCCCTTAACAATAGGATTAATATTAATAATTCAAACATTTTTATCAATTCTATTTTCGGGAATAATTTTTAAAACTTTTTGATTTTCTTATTCCTTATTCTTAATTTTTATGGGAGGAATACTAATTTTATTTATATATATAACTTCAATTGCATCAAATGAACAATTTAAGTTTAAAATCAATGTAAACCTTATAAAAATTTTAGTAACAATCAACTTATTATTTTTATTAATTTTTATCACTTTCAACCAAAAACTCTTATTTTTTAATAAAATTCAAAACTTCGAAATTAATAACATTCTAATAATAAAAAACTTAATTTTTGAAAACAATTTTATATTAAACAAAATATACAATTTCCCCATAAACATAATTACTATCTTACTAATCAATTATTTATTCTTAACCCTAATTGCTACTGTAAAAATTACAAATATTTTTGAAGGACCCTTACGACCTAAATCTTAATAAATGAACAAACCATTACGAAAAACTCACCCATTATTTAAAATCATAAATAACGCCCTAGTTGATCTTCCAGCACCTTCTAATATTTCAAGATGATGAAATTTTGGTTCTTTACTAGGACTTTGTCTAATAATTCAATTAATTACAGGAATTTTTTTAGCCATACATTACACAGCAGACACTCTATTAGCTTTTAACTCAGTAAACCATATCTGTCGAGATGTAAACAATGGGTGACTCCTGCGAACCCTCCATGCAAATGGAGCATCTTTTTTCTTTATCTGCATCTATTTACATGTAGGGCGAGGAATCTATTATGGATCTTATAAATATATTTACACTTGAACTGTAGGAGTAATTCTATTTTTTTTAACAATAGGTACTGCTTTTATAGGGTATGTACTCCCATGAGGACAAATGTCATTTTGAGGAGCAACAGTTATTACTAATTTACTGTCAGCAATTCCGTACTTAGGAACAGATTTAGTACAATGACTCTGAGGAGGATTTGCAGTAGACAACGCAACATTAACCCGATTTTTCTCATTTCACTTTTTATTTCCATTTATTATTGTAGCCTTCACAATAATTCATTTACTTTTTCTTCACCAAACAGGGTCTAACAACCCTTTAGGAATTAACAGCAATACCGATAAAATTCCATTCCACCCTTATTTTTCTTTTAAAGATATTTTCGGATTTAGCATTATAATATCAAGATTAACATTTATTTGCCTCAGAGCTCCTTATATCTTAGGAGACCCTGATAACTTTATTCCAGCTAATCCTTTAGTCACCCCTCCTCACATTCAACCTGAATGGTACTTCTTATTTGCTTATGCCATTCTTCGCTCAATTCCTAATAAACTAGGAGGAGTAATTGCACTAGTAATATCAATCGCTATTTTATTCATATTACCATTTTCAAATAAATTTACTTTTCAAAGAACACAATTTTACCCTTTAAACCAAATTCTTTTTTGAATTATAACAACAATCGTAATCTTACTTACTTGAATTGGGGCCCGACCTGTAGAAGATCCTTATATTATCACAGGACAATTATTAACAATTTTTTACTTCTTATATTTTATTATAAACCCTATTGTATCTCTGTGATGAGAAAATTTATTCAAATAAAATTACCTTAAATAAAGTTAATGAGCTTGATATAAGCATATATTTTGAAAATATAAGATAGAAACCAAACTTTTCTATTAACTTTATACTAAATTTAATTATTAAAATATAATAATAAATAACCCAATAAAAAAAAATAAAAAATGTAACACAACTGGTAAATAGCTTTTTCAAGCTATATTTATTAATTTATCATACCGATAACGAGGATAAGCCCCTCGAACTCAAATAAAAAAAAAAGAAATAAATGTTAATTTTAAAAAAAAAATAAAAGAAATAACATAAGATCCTAAAAATAATAAAGAAAAAAGTATACTTATAAACAAAATTCTAGCATATTCAGCTAAAAAGATTAAAGCAAAACCCCCAGCCCCATACTCAACATTAAATCCAGAAACAAGTTCGGACTCTCCCTCAGCAAAATCAAAAGGAGTCCGATTAGTTTCGGCTAATCTAGAAATTAATCATATAATTCCAATAGGAAAAAATAAAACAATAAACCATAAATTTTTTTGATATAACTCAAAATAAAATAAATTAAAACTATTAATAAGAAATAAAACTCTTATTAATATGATAACTAAAGCAACTTCATAAGAAATTGTTTGAGCAATTGACCGTAAAGAACCAAGTAAAGCATATAAAGAATTTGAAGATCACCCAGCTAATATAACGGTATACACCCCAAATCTTATACAACAAAAAAAAAATAAAACACCTAATGAAAAAGAATATAATTTAATCAAAAAAGGCATACACAACCAAATTACTAAAGACAAAAATAAAGAAAAAATAGGAGAAAAATAATAAACTAATCTATTAGAGAAAAATGGCAAAATTTGTTCTTTTGTAAATAACTTAATTGCATCACAAAAGGGCTGCAAAATCCCAAATATCCCAATTTTATTAGGACCTTTACGAATTTGAATCAACCCTAAAACCTTCCGCTCTAATAAAGTTAAAAAAGCTACGCTAACCATAACAAAAATTAATAATATTAAACTTCTTAAAAGAGGAAAATAAAAATCTAAATTTAAAATCACTACTATTTATAAAAACATTTTTATATAATTAAATTCTAAATTTAATGCACTAATCTGCCAAAATAGCACTTTAAAATTTTATTCCTCAAACTTAATTAAGCAACAAAATATTAATTATATATTTGCAATAAAATTTTTTTTATTAAAATTAATCTAATTCAATTTATAAATAAAATTTAAATTTTTATATAAGGTCCTTTCGTACTATTATATAATAATATTAATAAAGATAGAAACCAACCTGGCTTAAACCGGTTTGAACTCAGATCATGTAAGAATAAATAGTCGAACAGACTAAAACTTTAAACTGCTACACCTAAAATTTTTTCTTAATCCAACATCGAGGTCGCAAACTTTTTTATCGATTTGAACTCTCCAAAAAAATTACGCTGTTATCCCTAAAGTAACTTAATTTTTTAATCTATAATATAGGATCATAATTATCATAAATTTATGAATAAAAAATATAAGAGTTTATTAAATCTTAAAATCACCCCAATTAAATAAATTTAAAAATAAAAATTTTAATATTCTAAATTAATTTTTAATTCAAAATTATAAAGCTTTATAGGGTCTTATCGTCTTTTATACTTATTTTAGTTTTTTTACTAAAAAAACAAATTCAATTATTATTATTATAATAAAGCTTATTTTTTATTAAACCTTTCATCCCAGTCTTCAATTAAAAAACTAATGATTATGCTACCTTTGCACGGTCAAAATACCGCGGCTCTTTAAATAAAATTCAGTGTGCAGGCCATATTTTTTAAAAATTTCAAAAAACAATGTTTTTGTTAAACAGATAAAAATAATATTGCCTAATTCATAATAATAAAATATATTTTTATTAACAAATTATTAATATAAATAAATCTACTAATTTAATTATTATAAAAATATTTAAATAAATAAAATATTTTTTAAAATAAAAAATTAAAATATTTTTATATAATAAATAAAATAAACAAAAAAAATTAATTAAAACATTTTAATTAAAAATTTCTATTTTTAAGAATAATTTTTTTTTAAAAATTAATTCTATAAATTTTTTTATAAACAAATTTTTAAATTTTTATTTTTAAGCTCAACCCTAAAAATATTATTTTATTTTAAATTTATTTATATTAAAAATAATATAAATAATAAAAAAATAATCTAAATTAAATTTATTTCTTTTAAAATTATAAAACTTTAAGAACAATTAACATTTCATTTTTAAAAATTTTTATAAAATATTTTTTTTACAATAAAAGACAAAAATTTTTAAATTTCCTTAAATTATAAATTATTTAATTTTTAAATTTAAAATTTAATTAATCCTGATACACAAGGAACTAAAAATAAATTATTCTTTTCATTAATTTTATTTTTCAATATTATTTCATTTTTCAATCTCTTTACTTTTTACTATAAATTTTATATTATTATTTCTATATAATTTACTAAAATAAAAAATTATTTTTATTAAAATTTAAAATACAAATACTAAAAAAAAAATAAAACCTTAATAAAATTAAGAATTAAACTTAATTTATTAATTATCGATTTTTAACTAAAAATTAAAATTTTATTTCAATTTAAAACGATTTGCACGTATTTCTTTTTAATGTAAATAAAAAACTTCACTAATTAAGCTTTAAACTGTATTTCTAGATACATTTTCCAATATATCTACTATGTTACGACTTATCTCATTTAATAATTATATAACGAGAGCGACGGGCGATATGTGCATATTTTAAAACTTAAATCAACTAATTTTTATTAATTAATTTACTCTTAAATCCACTTTTAATAAAATATTTAAATTTTATATCCATATAAATAAAATTTATTGTAATTCATCTCTTCTTTTTTATTAATTATACCTTGATTTGACATAAATTTTAATCTAAAATTTAGAAAATTTTTAATTCTTTTAAAATATTCTGATGACAACGATATATAAACTGAAAACAAAAAAAAGTAAGATACTCGTGGATTATCGATTATAGGACAAATTCCTCTAATTAGGATAAAATACCGCCAAATTTTTTAAGTTTTAAAAATTTAATTTTTACTACCTAAATTTTTTTAATTTACTTTTTAAATAATAGGGTATCTAATCCTAGTTTTTAATTAAATTTTTCAAGCTTCAAAATTTCAAAATTAAAAATTAAAATAAAATTTAAAATTTCACCTAAAAATTTATTTTTATTTTTTAAATTATTTATATTTTAACTTAAATTAATACAATTTAATTATAATATTTGTATAACCGCAATTGCTGGCACAAATTTTATTATTATTTATTATTAATAACTACATTTTAACATTAATTAAAATAATAATATTATTTACTACTACTTAATTAAAATAAAAATTAAATAAATATTTATTTAAAATACAAAAAACAACAAAAATTTTTATATGTAAAATTTTAATAAACTAAATTTTATAATATAAATAAAACTATTTAATTAAAAATATAAAAAATTATAATTAAAAATTTTATAAATAATAATCTTTAGAAATTATTTTTAATTTTATTAAAATTAAAAATAATATTTATATAAAAATTTTATATAGTTAAAGATTATTATTTATAAAATTTTTAATTATAATTTTTTATATTTTTAATTAAAGGGATTTAGAGAAAATAAATAAAATAGTTGTTTAAAATTTGTACTATATAAAATTTTTATTATTAATCTATATATATATATATATATTATATATAATTTTTTCTCCTAATATAAGCTCCTAATTAGCTTATAAATAATCTGTATTTAAATTAGACTATTTTTTATATTATAATTCTTTTAATATGTATATAATTTATTTATATATAATTAATCATTTATATATATATAAATTAATAAAATAACAAAATTTTTAATTTTAAACCATATATTTATTTTTTTATATA